AACAGGATCGTCCAGTTCCTATAGAACCTATCACTAAAATACCTCTAGAAGGGGATAGGGCTAAGCGGAGCGAAAAGGGTTTTCCATGAGGAGATGGGGAATGAAAACTATTAGCCCCACACGAGGTTTGTGAATAAGTGATTGTCTGATAATGAGCAAGGAATATCCGTCTTTCTGCTAAACAGGATCTATTGAACTCATAATTCATTAGATCCTTTTGATGAATGTCAACTAAGTATCGTAAGGAAATTGATCCCGGTTGTTCAATCATTTGATAACCAGAGTCATTCTTTGATAAATGATCACTATGAGTCAGACTCAATAGAATTTGATCAATCCCTTTTTCTGTCGTTAAGGTGGAGAACTGAACCAAGAATTCTCTTTCTTCATCATCAATCGAATCACTGTTCGCGACCCAGAATTCGATTTTCTCATCAATCCAATCACCGTTCACGTTTTTTCTTTTTCTTATCAATGAATAGATCTCTTTACTTGTACGACTTAGATGTCTCGTATTTCTCGAAAAAATGATTCGATTGATGGGATTTGGTATGATACTTACAAGATCGATGAGATTGATCTTCCAATATTTATTCTTAGAACGTATTGATTTGACCCCATAAGCGGGACCACCACCCAATAGCATGTTGCCACCAGAAGCAGAACCCCGTATTTCTTCCAGAGAATCTCCTAATTGTTCCAGAACAACTAGAAAGAGATTTTTTAACCAGAAAGAATTCAGTTCAGATGTAGGATACCTATCCAGAAGTTTTCGAAATTCCATCATGTATGATGGAATCATCAAAGATTTGATCTTTTCTAACTCTGTCTGTAACTCACTAGAGGCTCGGGAAACAAAGAGAAGATGTATACGAACGAGATATCCAGCAACAAGAAGAAGGAAAAAGATTGAATAGAGGAACTCCCGAGCATTTGTTGATCTCAGATGTGCCCATATCAATGGAACGGGTGACTCATTATTTCGATGAATCATTTCTTCGGGCAGAAGAAGATTCTGTAAACATTGACTCGAAATCTCACTTATCAGAGTCCATTGTGTAAGAATCTTCTGAGGAATTGACCGTGATATATCTGATCCATGCATCATATCATGAAAAATGGATACAAATTTTTGACTGCTACTTAGTAATTTTTGACTGCTACTTAGTATCGGCAATGGGTCTGAAAGAGTATCTAAAAGGGTGAAATTGAGATATTTGCACCCTATCGAAGTAAGGAACCATGGCATATATGTTTGGAACAGATTCCATTTTGAGAGATTTGAAAAAGCACTATCTCGTTGAAAGGTTCTATACATCTGCCCTTTCTCAACGCATTTCTTTAGACAAAGACTCCGTTTTTTCCTCTTTCCGGATGGTAAATACTTCTCAGAACATGGAGTGTGATTCAAACCCATGTTTGAATTGAAACTGAGATACTGATGCAAGTTATTCCCTTCTGAATCAGATAGATTCATATCTGAAAGAGGCTGACAAGAAGTTCTTTCCAAATTGACTATTTGTTCCTCTGTTAGAGGTGTTGCAGAAATGTCTGCGATCGAGTAAATAGCTCTACGAACGAATGGATCGGATCGAATTTGAAAATGTAATAAAGATTTGTACAATTTGTACAAGTTATACGTTTCATCACCACTTTGTGGGAAATCATTAGGTATGAAGATGTCAGATACCTGTGATTCCATTGGTGAAATAGTCTCTCTCTCCAAAAAAAGAGATTTTTTTTTACCAACGCACAAGGAAAATATTTTGTTGCGAATGGACAAGATATTGAGGAATTGTCCATATGTAAGATCATAATTATTGATACGGGTCTTTTCCACATCAAAGGGGAATCCTTTGTTACAATAGAACCAGAAGTGATGTGGATCATTCAAGAATCGAAGTCGATTTGCTTTATAAAAAGAAGATATCAATGAACTTCTATGAAATGGTTTCACGGGATTCAGCCAATTGTCTCGATCGTGGGATCTCATTGAGAAATAGGAATCCGTGTTATCAAAGGATTTCCTGCGATTCTTTCTAGTATGGAATGAGTCAATCATCCGCTTTGGTATCTTTTTGAACAAAAATGGTAATATTGTTCCTCCATTGATCAAGAATTTCGGTCTTTGGGAAGTATCATGATCATCCAATAAGAAGGGTTTCAATTTCTTCAAATGAACGATTTGAACACCTATGGATTCTAACAACTGATTGCAGAGTTGATCATTCGGACCTTTCAATTCATAGATGTGGATCTCGGACCTATGAATGGGGATATTCCCGATACTCACAAAGAAAAAGGGAAGTAACTTGGACAAAAAGGGAAGTGACTTGGACAAAAAGAGAAGTGACTTGGACAAAAAGAAACGAAGTGTCTTAGACAAATCTTCTTTGTCGATAGCCTCGGACCAATCAATCGAATATTGATTAATACGTAATCGATCGAACACTACTTGCACTACTTGAAAAGGATTCTTCTGTTCAGAAACGAAATGTTCCAAATGTTCCTGGAAATTCTTGCTCCCATTGGACCATTTGTATCTATATGCATCAGGATCCCGATTCATGGATCTCTCAGTTCGAGAAATAAGAGGATCAAACCATTTCTTCTGACTCTTTTTCAAATTTGATAAATGTTGGTTGATCGTATATTTCATTATAGTTATATGATTCAGAGTATCATTTCCTATTTGATCCCTTTGAATTCCATATTCGAAGTTACGATCGGATCTATTCATTAAAAAGAATCGATTCGATACATTTCTTATGTACCCATATTGGATTTGAATCAGATTTCGGATCAATCTATATTGATTGACTGCCTCCATTATGTTGTTGCTAGCAAATACCGCTGTTTTTAGTTTGGGATCTTCCAAATCATTCCCGCAGTAGATCCGGACCGATTTTTTTATGATCCTTCGAGAAAAAGATTCATTCTCCTCATAAAAAAGAGGAGGTAGAACCAATAAGGATTTCTTTTTCGATTCATCTCTGGAGTTGAATACCTCATTCAATAATTTTTTTTGATCCAACCCGTAGGAATCAATAGAAAAGGCAAATACCCTATGATACACCAGATCCGGCTCGGTTATTGATAGAGTGAATAGATCCGCCATTTCTGGGAATCTCTCTTCTGATGGAACCAGATCCGGGATGTGATATGGTTCCGAAGGATGAATTGAGACGGTATTTTGTAAATACGTAATTATCTTGAATATATCAACCATTTCTTTATTTTCCGCTCGCCTGGAAGGGACAAAAGAAACATCTTGTTTTTTCTTCAACAATTTCTGATCTCTAGTGGACCTCTCAGTAGGATTCGAACCCAGATGAAGTTCTGACCATCTGTCAGAGAAAAAAGAACGAATTGATCTTGTAGGATTCCCAAGAAATTCTTCGATTTCTTCCGGAAGCAGATGATTATTCATCCGCTTCTCAGGTTCCGTGAATAGCCAGGACATGGAGGAAGATCCAAAAAGGCATTTCGGGAATCGATCTGATTCTATCTCTGTTCGTTCCATTTGAAGAAAGGAAGGATCCCAAAGAATCGATCTCTCTTTTAGTTGCTGAATCTCTGTTTGATCGATCAATGTGTGATATTCTGAATCCTCATTTCTAACGGAATCGAAATGATCTCTGGATTGATCAGAAGAAGATCCTTTCCATTGGCTAGAATCCGTTACTTGAACGAAAATAGATCTTGTGGAATCATATTGAATATTTGACAATACATTCCGTACCTTGCTAAAAAACCGATCCTTGTTTACCAACCACACATTGTCTAACCAAATCCAATTCTCTCTCGAGACGTTCCTCAAAAAATCCGATTCGTGCTGATTCTTCCCCCAACTAACGAAGAGATCTTGGCGGAATTGCCACATATGAAATTGAGCACAATTTTGCAAAGAAATACCCCACTTGTTTCTCGAGAAGAGATGGGAAACATGCTCAATATCATTGGATTGCATAGTTGCCCCAGCTCCTTGTTGTTTGAAGAAACTCTCCCCCTCAATTGGTCTTTTTTCACGAAAAGCAGACATGAGATAAGAAATCAAGTCTTTCCCTAAGATTTCGAATAGCTGTCCCGAATTCAAGTTGATTATGTTTCGTTTCTTCCTCGGAGAAAGACGATCAAACAATTCCCAATCATGGTCCTTGCGGATCGGATCATCCGTATAGGATAAAAAATGAAACTCCAGATATTTGCTATCTTTCTCTTTGAATGAGATCTCAATTCCAGCTATGGTTTCATTAGATATCTGACAACTAGAATCCCTCTTTTTTCCGATCCGGTTCCTCCACCACCGCGAACCCCGGTTAGATTCAGGCATGATACACTTTTTCTTTATTGGGAGAACCCAAGTACTCTCTTGCGGACCCATGAAACAACTCTCAGAAATCTTTTTCCCTTTTGGAAGATACAGGAGCGAAACAATCAACCTATTTCTATTGGAAGACCAAAAAGATTCTTCCAATGTCTCATTTCTGGGTCCAATGGAATTCATAGGTATAGGAAGAAGCCCCATCAAATAGAGATTTTTTCTTTCGACCATCTTTCGATTGTTAATACGAGATATAAGGACCACTACTACAAGCAGTACTACACCTTTGATCGTGAAATATCGATTGCTTGTTGCACCCTGTGAATCACGTGAAAGTAGGATACTCCAAATTCGGGGGTCAAAGAGTTTCATAAAACGTTCTTGGTGGAAAAAAATGTGAGTGAAAGATCCCACGGAATCGAATTTGATCCATGAATCTAAGAAATAGTGATAATTCTTGATCTCTCTCAATTCGAAGATCCAGGATTTGAATTGATGTCGTTTCATTGATTCCTCCTAAAGATTTCATTTCAATTGGAATTTGGTTATTCACGATGTACGATGATCCCTGTTAAGCATCCATGGCTGAATGGTTAAAGCGCCCAACTCATAATTGGCAAATTCGTAGGTTCAATTCCTGCTGGATGCACGCCAATGGGAACATTCAATAAGTCTA